CATTCATCTCAAAACTTCCATGATCCCTTCCCGAACCAAACATGAATGTTTCGACTCATTTGGCTCTCACACTCAATTACTTCAACTATTTAAGTAGGGAGGGAAATTCCCATATCTTTTTTTTTTAATGTAATGAGCCTATCCTCTCCCTCTCTTTTCTATTCATATTCCAAGATGTCACGACTAATCACTAATCCAAGACCAGAATATTTGGAGGACTCTTCTGACCGAACAAAACAAAAATATACAATTGTCAGCAAAGTTGTTTCTTTTTTTCTTCACTTCAAATCCAAAGAATTCTTCTTACTTTATATTACACACAGGTCGCCGATTTAGCATAAATAAGGGGTTGATGGGAATACCAATTTTTCAAATATTTTCCAATACAATACCAATACAATAAAAGGCTCAAATCATTTTATCGACATGAGTGTTTTATATCGAAAAAAAAAATTCCAATTATTCATTTTGCAAACCCTTTTATTCTATATTAACATAGTAGTAGAAAGAGTACCATACTGCGTCTGGACTTCAAACAGTTTAGCTTTAACCATGTTAATGGTCCCACATTATTGGTTTGGTTGATAGAGAATCAAAGTATATTTACCAATGAATCGCGAAATGCTATGGTTCTTAAATATGATTTGAAATTGATTCAGAAGTAATTCGCGGAATTATGCACTTTTTTTCGTTCTAATTATAATGAAAAAAAGTACAGCTGGGTGGATCCAGCCTATTCTTGAAATAAACAACTCGCACACACTCCCTTTCCAAAAAAGATCACTACACCAAGCACTACACTTAGATTTATTGGATTTGTTGCTAAAATATCGGTATTAAACCCGAAACTCCCGGCGAATGACCAGCGAACCGAGGAAACGAAAGAATCGGTTATATTTTTCATATTATCTCCTCTTTTAGATAGACTAAAAAAAAAGGAACTCTGTTCTTTTGTATCACTTTACCTTTTTTACTTAATTACTTATTCTATTTCTATCTATTTATTTATTATTTACTTTGTATTTTTTTTTTTTTTTATTAATTTATATATTTAAAAATATTTTTTTTTTCAATTGGAAATTCCCAATAAGAACCGTACTTATTAAAATTAGGGGCCCGGTCTCGTGTCAATTATGAAAACCCTCGTTTGTTCGGTATGCTTATGCCAATTCCTCATCCTCAACTGAGGCCTTCTCCTGGATTATTGTCTCAACGAATAAGTAATTGTAGGAATTCAACCTTGATATAATTCGAACAGGAAAGGAACGCGGGTCTTTAAATCCGACAAAAAAAATAGCCTATTTATAGGATTAAAAGGATTAAATTATAGGATTAAACAAAGGGATTCGCAAATAAAAGTGCTAATGCTACAACCAGCCCATAAATTGTTAAAGCTTCCATAAAAGCCAGACTAAGCAATAAAGTGCCTCGTATTTTTCCCTCCGCTTCGGGTTGTCTCGCGATACCTTCTACAGCTTGACCCGCAGCAGTACCTTGACCAACTCCAGGTCCAATAGAAGCAAGCCCGACAGCCAACCCAGCGGCAATAACGGAAGCGGCCGAAATCAGTGGATTCATGATAAGTTCCTCGCACAAAAATAAAGAACAAAAATAAAGAAATAGTTAATGATACAATCGTCCAATGAATTATGACTTAATTATTCCATCACTAAGATTCATACAATCGAAGTAACTAAGAACTCGGAATTGAAGTAATAATATTATTATTGAACCATCAAAGACATTTTTATATCTCTTTTTTAGTTCCGATCCACAGGATTTTTGTGAATCCATACAACTTTTGTTTGGTTCTTTCATTTCTTTTTTCCGAACCCTTTATTTTGATTTTTGAATTCTTCGTTCGTTAGTTTTCTTTATTTCATCGCTTTATTCATTCATATTCACTTTACAGGTAAAGACGAAACCAAAGAATTTCTATTGGAATCTTTATCTAAGTTACCAATAGTAGGGCAGATTAGATATATCTTTAGTTGATATATAACTAGCAATATCTAATATCACATATACATGTCTTTCTTCCATAACGTAAACCAACTATTCATATCTTAGATTCAAACTATACGTATCTTAAGTTAAGGTCAATCGTATTCTAGAATCATTCTTGGAAATATACACAAGAGTTGGCTTATAATCATTGGACCCAATATACCATACCCAATTCTGTCCCCCTCTCCCAATCACCCCATTTTTTTTATTTTTTATGAATTCTTATTTTTTGTAAATTCGTCTATTTCGATTGTAGTCGTGTTAGATAATGATAAATAAAAGAAATAGACGAATTCTTTAGGTCGAAGCCTTGCATATAAATAAATATAAGTATTTGGTTGCAGTAAGGTCATTCAATTTATTATTTATTAATATTTTCTTTTGGTCAATCGTTGAATTGAATAAAATCAACCGAAATGGGAATCGTTCTATAAAGCAAAAGCATCTTTCTTTTCTTTTTTTTTTTTAATCATTCACCGTGTAAATTGTGATACTATAAGAATTTTTATTCAAATCATGACCCCTGATATTTGATATTGGAATTGAATGAACAAAACAATAGAATGAGAATATTCATTGGCGGGGGAGTATAATAACGCCAAACTGGAATTTTAGGTTTAGGAAAAAGATCTTTTCGATCTCTTTCCTTTTTTTATTTTACAATTCCCCAATATCGTATCGTAATTTTTTTCTATGACTCTTGGTCGTATATTTCGTATTTGTATATTTCCATTTGTATATTGATGTTTCCTAAGTATATTATCTTGAGTTACGCATACATTGCGTTATTCTAAACTAAAAAAAGAGACTATTTCGAAAACTAGTCAATGATGGCCCTCCATAGATTCGCCTATATAAGCCGCAGCTAAAGTTGCAAAAATAAGAGCTTGAATGCCGCTTGTAAATAATCCAAGGAACATGACAGGTATCGGAACCACTAAAGGTACTAAAGAAACAAGAACAACAACTACTAATTCATCAGCTAATATATTCCCGAAAAGTCGAAAACTAAGTGATAAAGGTTTTGTGAAATCTTCTAAAATATTAATGGGTAAAAGAATTGGAGTCGGTTGAATATATTTACTGAAATAACCTAATCCCTTTTTAGAAATACCCGCATAGAAATATGTTACTGACGTGAGCAAAGCTAAAGCAACGGTAGTATTTATATCATTCGTAGGTGCGGCTAACTCCCCATGAGGTAACTGTATGATTTTCCAAGGTAAAAGAGCACCTGACCAATTAGAAACAAAAATAAATAGAAACATAGTTCCAATAAAGGGAACCCATGGACCGTATTCTTCTCCAATCTGAGTTTTGCTCACGTCTCGAATGAATTCTAGGACATATTCGAAAAAATTTTGACCAGCAGTCGGAATGGTTTGTGGATTGCGAACAGCTATAAGGGCTGAACATAATAAGATAGCAATTACAACCCAAGAAGAAATAAGTACTTGAGCATGGACTTGGAAACCTCCTATTTGCCAATAAAAATGTTGGCCTACTTCCACACCGGATATATCGTATAACCCTTTTAGTGCGTTGATGGAACATGATATAACATTCATATTGCCCTCTGACAGAAATAGAACTTTAAAAAGAATTATTTTGATTCAACCCTTTCCTTTTCGACTTGTCTACTTGAATTAGAATTATCTATTTTGAATCCCCGCCAATCACATAATATCCGCAAGTTTTTTTATTTCTTTTGTGCGATTCAAGAAGAGTAACCGATTCCATAAACCTATGTAGTTACCAAAATAATTTATTTATCTTAATTTATTTATCTTATTATTAATCAAGGATTTCGTATATAGCTAGAACGACCCTCACAAATTGCAAATACTAATTTGTTAAGAATTAATCGGATTGAAGCTATAGCGTCATCGTTTGCTGGAATCGAAATATCGGCAAGATCGGGATCACAATTTGTATCGATTAAACAAATTGTTGGAATTCCCAAAGTGATACATTCTCGAAGAGCCGTATATTCTTCTTGCTGATCAACGATGATTACAATATCGGGTACCCTCGTCATATATTTAATCCCGCCCAGATACGTTTGCAAGCGTGATAATTGTCTCTTCAAGATAGCTGCATCTCTTTTGGGAAGACGGTTGAGTCTCCCCGTCTTTTGGTCTGTTCTCAAATCCCTGAACTTATGAAGTCTCGTTTCTGTAGTGGACCAATTCGTTAACATACCACCGAGCCATTTTTTATTAACATAATGACATCGGGCTCTTATTGCAGCTCGTGCTACTAAATTCGCTGCTTTATTTTTGGTACCAACAATTAAGAATTGTTTTCCCCTACTTGCTGCATCAAAAACTAAATTACAAGCTTCTGATAAAAAACGAGCAGTTCGAGTCAGATTTGTAATATGAATACCTTTATGTTTTGCAGAGATATAAGGCACCATTCTAGGATTCCATTTCCTAGTACCATGGCCAAAATGAATTCCTGCTTCCATCATCTCTTCCAAATTGATATTCCAATACCTTCTTGTCATTTCTCCCCATCCTTCCTCTTTTTTTTTTGAAAAAAAAAAGAGACGAGATGCCTGAAATAAATAATTGTTCCGAGGGAACCTTCTCTTCTACCAGAGATTGGCCATTGATACACGACCTAGGCCATTTATTACTTTCTATTAGTTATTATCTTTCTTTTCTTACCATTAAAAAAAATCAAAGGATCACAAATAGTTAAAAGAATCCAGTCCTTAGGACTTATTAAATCCTCTCAATGATTGTTCGGATGTATCACGTAAAGTCTTTGAAATGTAAAAGTCAAATAATTCTCTGTGGTGTAATAAAATATCCCTCACCCCCCCCCCCGAATAAAGTATTTTTTTGTGTTTCCAAAAGAATATTGTTATGCTGCCTTGAACAGTGCACTAATCCTTTGAATCCGGTACCAACGGGTATCATCCCCCCCAGAACAACGTTCTCTTTCAGGCCTTTCAACCAATCGATCCGACCCCGGAGAGCCGCTTT